TTAACTGGAATGGAATTCAGTCTTTTAGAACTACTTGTTAGCAAAGCTGGTGATGCTTTCTCTAGAGCATCTATTTTACAAGAAGTATGGGGTTATACACCTGAAAGACATGTTGATACAAGAGTGGTAGATGTACATATTTCAAGGCTTAGAGCTAAATTAGAGGATGATCCTAGTAACCCTGATTTAATATTAACTGCTAGAGGAACTGGTTACCTCTTTCAAAGAATTACTGATACATTAAAATAATTCACAAATATTATATAAATACTCTTATTTATATTTAATAAAGTATAATATTTTATATATTATTATAATAATGAAATTAATTATAAAGAAACTTAGAGAACTATAAAAAAATAGTTATCAAAAGAAATTAATTTCATAAATAATTATGTTTATAATTATAGTTAACCGTAAAGAAAAGTACTGTTATATTATAAAGACATACAAATATATCAATAAATATAATTTTTATATTATAAGTATATTACACTAAATATTTATAATAAATTTACTTAATTAGTTTGCTTTGGAGACTTTATTTATGACCTTAGCACTTGGACAAGAGAAAAATCGTGGCCGATTTGATTTAATTGATGATTGGGTTAAAAGAGATAGATTTGTTTTTGTAGGATGGTCAGGATTACTAGTATTTCCATGTGCATATCTTTCTTTAGGAGGATGGCTAACTGGAACAACATTTGTAACATCTTGGTATACTCATGGCTTAGCAAGTTCTTACTTAGAGGGATGCAATTTTCTTACTGCTGCAGTATCTACACCTGCTAATAGTATGGGTCATTCTTTACTTCTACTATGGGGTCCTGAAGCACAAGGAGATTTTTCACGCTGGTGCCAAATTGGAGGACTATGGGCATTTATTGCTTTACATGGCTCTTTTGGATTAATTGGATTTTGTTTAAGACAATTTGAAATTGCTCGCCTAGTAGGAATTAGACCATATAACGCTATTGCTTTTTCTGGTCCTATTGCAGTATTCGTATCTGTTTTCTTAATGTACCCACTAGGGCAAGCAAGTTGGTTTTTCGCTCCTAGCTTTGGTGTAGCAGCAATATTTCGTTTTCTACTATTTTTACAAGGTTTCCATAATTGGACATTAAACCCCTTCCACATGATGGGAGTAGCAGGAATATTAGGTGGAGCTCTTTTATGTGCTATTCATGGAGCCACTGTTCAAAATACTTTATTCGAAGATGGTGATGCTGCAGATACATTTAGAGCTTTTACTCCTACTCAGTCTGAAGAAACTTACTCAATGGTAACAGCTAATCGTTTTTGGTCACAAATTTTCGGAGTTGCTTTCTCTAATAAAAGATGGTTACATTTTTTTATGTTATTTGTTCCTGTTACTGGTATGTGGACTAGTGCATTTGGAATAGTCGGCTTAGCATTAAATTTAAGAGCATATGATTTTGTTTCACAAGAATTAAGAGCGGCTGAAGATCCAGAGTTTGAAACGTTTTATACTAAAAATATTTTATTAAATGAAGGTATTCGTTCATGGATGGCTGCTCAAGATCAGCCTCATGAAAACTTCATATTCCCAGAGGAGGTTTTACCACGTGGAAACGCCCTTTAACAACATTACTGGTGTAGGCGGCAGAGATATAGAATCAACAGGTTTTGCTTGGTGGTCTGGTAATGCAAGACTCATTAATGTATCAGGTAAACTATTAGGTGCTCATGTAGCACATGCTGGAATAATGGTTTTTTGGACAGGTGCAATGACATTATTTGAAGTGGCACACTTTGTACCAGAAAAACCATTATATGAACAAGGCTTTATCTTAATTCCTCATTTATCCACACTAGGATGGGGTGTAGGTCCTGGAGGAGATATAGTTAGTACTTATCCATATTTTGTTGTTGGGGTAGTACATTTAATTTCATCAGCAATTCTTGGATTTGGTGGATTATATCATTCTTTAATTGGGCCAGATACACTAGAAGAATCTTTTCCTTTTTTTGGATATGACTGGAGAGATAAAAATAAAATGACAACAATTCTTGGAATACACTTAATTTTACTAGGAATTGGTTCTTTCTTACTTGTTATTAAAGCTTTATTTCTTGGAGGAGTATATGATACTTGGGCTCCTGGAGGTGGCGATGTAAGAATTATTAATAATCCTACATTAAACCCCTCTGTTATATTTGGATATATTTTAAAATCTCCCTTTGGCGGTGATGGATGGGTCGTTAGTGTTGATAATATGGAAGATGTTATCGGAGGACATGTCTGGATTGGAGTTATATGCATTGCAGGTGGCATCTGGCATATTTTAACTAAACCTTTTGCATGGGCAAGAAGAGGATTTGTATGGTCTGGCGAAGCTTATCTATCTTATAGCCTAGGTGCTCTATCAATAATGGGTCTAACTGCATCTAATTTTGTTTGGTACAATAATACAACATATCCAAGTGAATTTTATGGACCAACTGGACCAGAAGCATCTCAAGCACAAGCATTTACATTCTTAGTAAGAGACCAAAGATTAGGCGCAAATGTTGCATCTGCTCAAGGACCAACAGGACTAGGGAAGTATTTAATGAGATCACCTAGTGGAGAAATTATATTTGGTGGTGAAACTATGCGGTTTTGGGATCTAAGAGCTCCGTGGGTAGAACCATTAAGAGGACCTAATGGACTCGATTTAAACAAAGTTAAAAATGATATACAACCATGGCAAGAACGAAGAGCAGCTGAATATATGACTCATGCACCTCTAGGATCCCTAAACTCTGTAGGTGGTGTTGCAACTGAAATCAATTCAGTAAATTATGTATCTCCTAGAAGCTGGCTAACAACATCTCACTTCTTCTTAGGCTTTTTCCTATTTATAGGGCACTTATGGCATGCTGGCAGAGCAAGGGCAGCAGCAGCTGGCTTTGAAAAAGGTATTAATAGAGAAAATGAAGCAGTATTATCTATGAGACCATTAGATTAAATTTTTTATTTGCATTTATAATAAAAAAACTATTCTTAATTTGATATATTAAGAATAGTTTTTTATAAAAAATGTATGTTTATTGTAATTAATACATAATTATAGATATATGCCATTAAATATTTATCTGATGTCTCATCCAATAATTAAACAATTATCTTATCAAATAACAAAAAAAGAAAATAACAAACAAATAGTCAATCACCATCATTATAAAAATATAGGTATTCTATTAATCTATGAAACAATTAGACAATGGATTGAATTACAAAATATTTATATTAAACAAATTCATTCAATCAAAGAAATATGTCTATTTAATGAACAAGAATCTTATATAATAATTACTGATTTATCAGAATCTTATCATATGATTTCTGAAATAATACTATTATTACCCAATGTCTCTTTACACCACATATCTTTAATAGAAAAAGAACAAGTTATTTATAATAATTTAAATAATTTAATTACAGATGATAAAAAAATTATTTTTATACAAAAATCATTAAATAATTATTTTTTAATACAAATATTAGATTATTTATTATCAAAAAAACATGTTAAAATTAGCCAAATTAAAATCATCTGTATAATATGCGATAATAAAATTATAGAAAAAATTGGATATAAATATCCTAATTTAAATATTTATACAACAAAAATTCAAAAGAAATAACTTGGAATATAATCTATTGTTGTATAATATATATATATAAATAAACAATATAATGAATATAATTACTAATTCGTTTAACTTAATTTTTACATCTATCGCTAATTTTTCTGAAATATATTTAATCTTAATTCTCCTAAAATTATCTTTAGCATGGTTTCCTACTGTAAATTGGTATAATGAACCTTTTTGCTCTTTAAATAGACTTACTGATCCATATTTAAAATTATTTAGAGGCACAATACCCATGATATTTGGAATGGACATGTCACCTATGTTAGGAATTATTTTTTTACAATGCTTAACTGTTATCTTTAATAACATAAGAATAGAATCTGTAATATAAATTACGATTAATCTAAAATAAATTGATTAATTGTATAAAACATTATTTAATAATACATAAATATTATACATAACAATTAATGCTTAAAATAAGACTAAAAAGATTTGGAAGAAAAAAACAACCTAGTTATCGAATTATTGTAATTGATAGTAGAAAAAGAAGAGATGGAAAACCATTAGAAGAAATTGGCTTATATAATCCTTTAACAAAGCAAACTAAATTAAATTTGACAAGAATTAAATATCAAATAAATCATGGTGCACAGTTGACAAAGACTGTTCAAACTATTCTAAATAAATCATTAAACCAAAATTAAGATAAAAATAAAGGAGTATAAATTTGTCTAAATTCACTTTTAAGATTTTATGGCTTGAGAATAACGTAGCAATAGCTATTGATCATATTGTAGGTAATAATACAAGTCCATTAACTGCTTATTTTTTTTGGCCAAGAAATGATGCTTGGGAACAATTAAAAGCTGAATTAGAATCCAAACCCTGGATTTCAGATAATGAGAAAGTAGAATTATTAAACAAAGCAACAGAAATAATAAACTTTTGGCAAGAAAAAGGCGAAAATAAATCTTTCATTAAAGCACAAAAACAATTTCCCAATTTTATATTTGCAGGAAGTAATTAAATATAAAAATGATTAGTATTAAAATTCATACTAATCATTTGAATTAAACTTTACAAATAATATTCATCCTTATGAAAAAAAATTTTTATATAAAAAAAAGAATTAATTTACTTCTAATTAGTCTTCAAGCTTTAGATGCATACAATTTAGAAACAATAAATTATAATGATACCAATCATAGTTCACATATAGATGAACATATTTATAATATCAGATTTAAAAAATATATAAAAAACTTAGAGAAAAATTCCACCTATACATTTCAAGAAATAATTATATTAATTTATAATATACAGTATTTATTTAGTAAATCATCTATACGTAATATAATTTATGAGATATTAATGAATTCTTATAAAGATAAGACATCTATAATAAATATCCAATATCTTAAAAAATTTCATTATATTTATAATAAAACATCTCATTACTATTATATGCATAGTCATGAAAATAATAAAAATTTAACACAAATTGCTTTAACAAATCTATATATGATATATAAAATAAACTATAAAGAAGGTATATACTTTTTCATTAAATATTTATGTCTATAAAAATATATAAATAAACCGCTTATTCTCTTTATTATTCAGCAACAATACATTCCGTCGTTAACACCATTGAAGCAATAGAAGATGCATTTTGTAAAGCAGAACGAGCTACTTTAGCAGGATCAATAATACCTGCTTCATACATATCAACTAAACTTGTATTATTGGCATTATATCCTATAGAAAATTTCTTCTGTCTTATTTTTTCAACTATAACAGTACCATTATAACCTGCATTTTGAACTATTCTAATTGATGGAGCCAATAAAGCTTTTTCAACAATTAATGCTCCTATTAACTCTTCACCAACTAAATTATTATTAGCCCATTTATGCAAATCAACAGAGAGATGAACAAAAGTAGATCCACCACCAGGAATAATACCTTCTTCAATAGCAGCCTTAGTTGCATTAATAGCATCTTCTAAACGCAATTTCTTATCCTTCATTTCTGTTTCAGTAGCAGCACCAACTTTTATAACAGCAATACCACCAGATAATTTTGCTAATCTTTCTTGTAATTTTTCCTTTTCATAACTATTATTACTTACCTCTAACTGTCTTCTAATTTGACTGCATCTTTCTTGAATATTTACTTCATTATTATTTGCAATAATAGTAGTATCATCTTTCGTAATTTGAACTCTTCTAGCAACACCTAATTGATCTATAGATATATTGTTTAACATTAAACCCATATCTTCTGTAATAACTTGACCAGAAGTTAAAACTGCTAAATCTTCTAACAATGCTTTTCTTCTATCGCCAAAACCTGGTGCTCTAACGGCAACAACATTTACTATACCTCTTAATTTATTAATAATAAGTGTAGCTAAAACTTCTTTCTCTATATCTTCTGCAATAATGATTAAAGGACGAGAAGTTTTAGACACTTTTTCTAGAATAGGTAATAACTCTTGCTGGATTAAAGTGATTTTTTTATCAGTTAAAAGAATATATGGATTGTCTTGAATTATCTCTGTTTTAGATGCATCAGTCATAAAATAAGGTGAGATAAAACCTTTATCTAACTTCATACCTTCCTTAACTTCTAATTGAGTAATAGTTGACTGGCCTTCTTCCAAAGTAATAACACCTTCTTTTCCCACCTTTTTTATAGCATCTGCAATCATTTGACCGATATTTAAATCATTTCCAGCTGAAATTGTAGCTACTTGTGTAATATCAAGAACATTATTAACTGGTCGAGAATTTTCTGCAATTTTAGATACCACATATTTTACTGCTTTTTCAATTCCTTTTTTCAAAACCATAGGGTTAGCACCCGCTGCTACATTCTTTAAGCCTTGCTTCACTATAGCATGTGCTAGTACTGTTGCTGTTGTTGTTCCATCTCCTGCAACATCATTTGTTTTTGATGCTGCTTGTCGAATTAACGCAACACCTGTATTTTCGATAAGATCCTTTAACTCTATCTCTTTTGCTATAGTAACACCATCATTTACAATTTGTGGAGACCCAAATGTTCTTTCCAATACAACATTTCTACCTTTTGGACCTAAAGTAACAGATACAGCCTCTGCTAAAATATCCATTCCTTTTTCTAATGCTTTACGTGCATTATCTTGATATAGTATTTTTTTATTCATATAAAAATTTATATAATATTTAATTTAATAAAAAATATAAAAAACTATTTAGAATTTTAATCTGAGATAAAGATATAATAGAACAAACAATATTGATTAAAAAAATACATGAGAATCTTACAGTGAAATACTAGAAAAAACAAGTTATTTATAAAAAAATGTTATAATTATTGCAAATAAGGGCTTGTAGCTCAGTGGATTAGAGCACGTGGCTACGAACTACGGTGTCGGGGGTTCGAATCCCTCCTTGCCCGATAAATACTTTCATATAAATATAATTAAATATAGTATTATGCAACCCTTAAGAGGAACAAAAGATTTATTACCAAATGAAATTATATTTTGGCAATATATATATAATAAAGCTTTCAATCTTTTATCTTTATCAAATTATCGTGAGATTCGAACACCTATTATAGAATCAACTGATTTATTTCAAAGAGGTATTGGTAATGATACAGATATAATTAATAAAGAAATGTATAGCTTTAATGATCAAAGCAATAGAAGAATTACATTAAGACCTGAAGGAACAGCATCTATTGCAAGATCATTTATTAGTAATAAACTCTATCAAAGTAACAAAATAGAAAGATTTTGGTATTTTGCACCTATGTTTAGATATGAAAGACCACAGAATGGAAGACAAAGACAATTCCATCAATTAGGTATTGAATGTATTGGTAGTATGAATCCAATAGCTGATGTAGAAGTCATTAGATTAGCTAATAATCTATTATATGAACTTGAATGCTATAATTTTGACATCGAAATCAACTCTATTGGTAATATAAATGAAAGAAATATTTATAAAAAAGAATTAATAAATTATCTAATTAAATATAAACAAGATCTAGATAGTGACTCACAAAAAAGACTATATACTAATCCTCTCAGAATTCTAGATAGTAAAAATGAAATTACAAAAAATATTATAAGTAATGGACCATCTTTAAAAGATTATTTACAATATTCATCAATTGAGCATTTTCATGCAGTTTGTGAACAATTAAATTATTTAAACATTAAATATCAGATAAATGATAAATTAATTAGAGGCTTGGACTATTATAATGATACAGCTTTTGAAATTAAAACAAAATCAACAGGAAATCAAAATACAATATGTGGTGGAGGTAGATACGATTCATTAATACAAGAATTAGGTGGACCCAATACACCATCTGTAGGATGGGCAATTGGTATAGAAAGACTGTTATCAATAATAAAACAAAATATAAAAATCCAACAATTGAATCCAACAATTTATATCGCAATTCAAGGTAAAGAAGCACAAATAAAAAGCTGGGAGATAATAAATACTCTAGAAAAAGAAAAAATACATTTTGAACTAAACCTAGAAAATAATAGTTTTCAAAAGCAAATCAAAAAAGCAGATAAATCAGGGGCATCGGTATGTATAATCTTAGGGAACAATGAAATTATAAATAAATCTATAACATTAAAAATACTAAATAAAGGTATACAAAAAACAATTGTTGAAGAAGATTTGATTAAAGAATTAAGAAAACTCAAAATATCTTGACAAAGTATACTAATTAACTGTTATGATATAAATATTGGGGTGTAGCCAAGCGGTAAGGCAGCGGACTTTGACTCCGCCATTCGCAGGTTCGAATCCTCCCACCCCAGTAAAAAAATACTTTCATTAACGATTTCTATAATTATAAAAATAATAAATTAATATATCTTATAAATCAATTTCAATCTATATAATATTGTTAATAATAAATAAAACTCTATTATTATAACTAATTACTAAAAGGAGATATATTGTGGCATTTATTCAATTCATTGAAAATATTAATGAAAATGTAATCGCAGAAGTAAAATTAACAAGATCTAGAGATGGAAGTACTGGCACAGCAACTTTTAGATTTAATAACCCTGATATATTACAATCTGGTATGAGAAATAAAGGTGAGATAAAAGGTATGTACTTAAAAGATATAGAAGGAACAATTATGACAAAAGATGTAAGTGCTAAATTTATAAATGGAAAACCTGTTGCTATAGAATCACTATATATTATCAAAAATTCAGAAGAATGGGATAGATTTATGAGATTTATGGAAAGATATGCAAATGAAAACCAGCTATCTTTTACAAAAGCATAATAATAAATATAAATAGATAAAATATCCATCTTATAAATAAAATGAAATTTTCTTTTGAATGGTTAAAACAAATAATTAATTTACAAAAAATTACATTTAATGAACTAGTAGAAAAATTAATCTTATCTGGATTTGAAATTGAAACAATTGAAAATAAACCTAATATAAAAGATATAACAATTGACTTAAGTATAACTACTAATCGCTTGGATATGACTTCTATAATTGGACTGGCTCGAGAAATAAGTACTATAGTTAATACATCATTCCTATCTGATCTTTACTTATCTAATAGATATAATAATAAAATATTACCTAATAATATATTTAAGATATCAAAATCATTATTTGATATAAAAATTAATACAATTACAAATTTAGTTAATTGCTTATCTCCACAATGGTTAATAAATTACTTAATTGGGTGTGATATTAAACCCAGATATGTGCTTAATGATATACAAGAATATATTAAAATAAAATGGGGACAAGATATTGAAATTTTTGATATAAGTAAAATAAATCACAATACTACTAATCATACTTTCTTTAACTTTAAAAAAGTTAATTCTATAAAAGAAAAATTTATCTATGAACAATGTTTATCTAGACTAGATTATGAAATTCTTATGTATAAGAATACAATTCTTTCAGTAATGGGGCTAGAATCAAATCAAGATTTTTTTTGCAATAGTAAAACTTCTTCCATTATAGTATTAGGAACTATTTGTAAGCCTGAATATATTACTGAAATTACAGAACAACTAAGCATTAGAACAGACAAATCAATAAGACACCAAAAAAAAATTCTTAGATGTGATTTTATAAATGCTTATAATGAAACACTCCAACTTATTGCCACATATGGGAAAGGAACTATTGGGCTCTCACAAGAATACCATAAAATAAATAATGTTCCTAAAAAAATTTTTATTGAAAGAGAATATATTAACAATATTTTAGGTAAAACTAAAAAATGTAATAATAGATATTTATCTGTTAATAGAACTTTTCACATACTAAAACAATTGAAATTTCAACCGATTTATAATAATAACTATAAAAAATTTCAAATAACTATTCCTCGATACAGAGAAAATGATATTGTTAATAAAATAGACGTTATTGAAGAAATTGGTCGAATTCATGGATTTGATTATTTTAATGATAATTTAAAATTTTATAATAAAAAAGGTTATATTTCTCAAAAGCAATATATTATAAAATATATAAAACAAGTTTTAAGATCTTATGGACTAAATGAAGTCAATCATTATTCATTGAAAAATAAAAGCTATATTCCAAATTTAAAAAATATATCATTATATAATCCATTAATAGAAGATCAATCTGAATTAAGACATAATATATTGCAAAATCTAATTACTACAAAAATATTTAATATAAAACAAAAAAATTTACAGAATGAAATTTTTGAAGTAGGAAAAATTTTTACAAAAAATACAGTACAGAAAAAAGATTATATAGAAAATATACATATAGCTTCTATTTTAGGTAATAGCAACTTCTCACAAAATTCATGGTATACAAAAGCAGAACCATTAAGCTGGTTTCAAGCAAAAGGTCTATTAGAAGAAATATTTGAGAAATTAAATGCACAAATTTTATGGAAAAAAATTGATATTAGACATATAAAAACTATAGATCATAGTTTGCTAAATATGTTTAAATTACAACGAAGTGCAATACTATGTAATTCAAATACTAAAGAAGAAATAGGTATTTTTGGAGAAATCAAGTCTAATGTACTTCAAAAGAATATAGGTCACTCTACATATAGCTTTGAAATTAATATAGATTATTTGATAAAAACTATTAATACAAAGAATCATTTGCAATATAAAATCAAACCTTATTCATTATATCCTAGTGTAACTAGAGATCTTTCAATTATCCTAAATCAAGGAGAAGATTTAGAGTACATAAAACAAAGTATAATCAATAGAAATAACGATTTACTTGAATCCATTGAAATATTTAATGCATATAAAGATAAAAAAAATTTAAAAACTAGAAATATTGGATTACGTCTTATATATAGAGCTCAAAATAGAAGTTTAAATAAAATAGATATGAAGAATATTGATAATGATATTAACTTTTTACTTCAAAAATAAATTATTTAATAGTAATAAAGTAAGTCATAAGCCGGATTTAGTTCTTAAATATAAATAATATAAAAAGGGTAGTTATTAATCTTAAGTTATATAGACAAAAAAACTTTGTGCGGTATTAATTATTAGCATAAATCATTATAAATATTAGATACATTTATTGTATGATAAATTAAACTAAATACCTTGCTCTTATACGGGGTTTACCTAGCAAATATATTAATAATATTCCTGGTACGCTCTAACCGCACCTTTGCACCCTTACCTAAAAAATTAGGCGGTTTATTTCTGTGGCACTATCCTAATAGTTTCCTATACTTTTAATTATAAAGCTATATTAACCTAAAAAGAGCCCGGACTTTCCTCAAATTTGTAAAAAATTTGCAACTACCTATGCTTACTTTTCATAAAGATTTTAAGATATTAGAGAAAAAAAGGCAAATATTTAATTATTAATATAAAAAAGAAATGACTAATAAAAATAATTTTTATAGAAAAAACTTTGGAGATATGCTTACTAAATATAATTATAATATACATCCTGGAGATATAGTTGCTGGGACTATATTTCATAAAGAATTACAAGGATTTTTAGTAGATATTGGCATAAATATAGCAGGTTATCTACCTAAAGAAGAAATTTTTTTAAATTCAAATAATGTCAATAAAGAAACTATAAAATATTTAATAAATGAAACAAGAGAGTTCTTTATTCTTGCATATAACCCTAAATCTAGACAACTGATATTATCAATTAAGAGATTAGACTATATAAGAGCAAGAAAAAGAATACAACAATTAGCAATAGAAGATAACATATTATATTTACATATAAAGAATATCAATCGAGGTGGAATAATAACTTACTTAGAGGGATTACAAAGCTTTATACCTAAATCTCATTTAATAACAAATTACTCCTCTATTTCATCCGTTAATAAGATTATAAAATGTAAGCTACTTATCAATAATGAAAAAATAAATCAAATTATTTTAAGCACTAAACGTGCAGCTTTAGATATTTCATCTAAAAAATTAAAAATCGGTAATATCGTAGATGGTGAAATTACACAAATTACTAAATATGGTGTATTTATAAAAATCTATAATATAATTTCTTTATTACATATCTCCGAAATAGGAGATAAATATATTAATAATATCTATAAAGTCTTTAAAATTGGTAAAAAGTTAAAAGTAAAAATCATACATATAGATATGGAACAAGGAAGACTATCTGTATCTCGGCGTAATCTTAATTAACCTCCTCCAACAATTGTTACTACTTCTATACGATCTTGAGCTTGTAAAAAAATGCTATCAAAATGACTATTAACTAATATTTCTTGATTATATTCAACTGCAATAAGATTAATATTAAAATCTAAATAGATTAAGAAATCTTTTAAACACATTTTAGGTAAACAATTAAAAGCTTGTCCATTGACAAAAACTGTATAGTACTGCATATGTATTATTTAACTTTATTTAAAGAGTAGACATAATAATAAAAAAAACACTATAATATATATATGGCGGGTGTAGCCAAGGGGTTAAGGCAATGGATTGTGATTCCATCATTCGCGGGTTCGATTCCCGTCATTCGCCCTTTGTAAAATCAATATTTTGAGAAAGAGCAAATTTTGTTAACTCTGTACGATTTCTTGTATTCGTTTTATTTAATAAACGACTAACATACTTTTCAATATTTCTTATACTTAAATTTAAATGTAAAGCTATTTCTTTATTCATAAAACCCTTTACTACTAATCGCAAGATAGTATATTCTCGATAAGTTAAATTATCTAAAGTGGATGAAGATATCTTTTGAGATAATCGTTCATGATTAGAAATATAATTAATTGAATTAGATTTAGAACTATTTAAAAAATTTATATTTTTAATTATACTATTAATAATCGAAACAAGCTCTCTTGGATTAAAAGGTTTAGTTAAATAAGCACTGCATCCTAAATTATATCCAATAATTCTATCATTTGTCATTCCCTTAGCAGTCAAAAATATAATCGGTATAGCTAAAAATTTATTATCTTTACGTAAAATTTTAATTAGATCATAGCCATCTAAACATGACATCATAATATCAGCAATAATAATATCTGGTTGATAGGTTTCTAATTTTATTAAAGCTGACTTTACACTATCTGCTGTATCGACTTCAAAACCTTCATTTATCAGATAAGAAGAAATCGAATCTCGTAAGAATAAATCATCATCAACTAAAAGAAGTTTATAAAGCATATTTTAATAAAATAATCACATAAAAATTAATTCATTTAAGACAAAAAAATAACTATGAAATGGATAAATAATCTATCCGCTTTAAAAATACCATTCTATATATATAAATTAAATATAAATGATTCTATTATTTATATTAGAAATAAACATAATCAAAATAAATTAAATATAATATTACACGGAATTATTTATGTCATAAAAAAATTTACAAATAAAGAAATATTAACATTAGCAATATTAACTAGTAATCATAATATTAATATAAACAATATAAGTTTAAAACATGAAAATTATTATTATGAAGCTATTGCTATACAAGATACATATATAATCTGCTTTAAATGGACAGATTTCATTAGCAAACAAAATTTTTTACATAATACATTCATAAATGTAATAAAATCATATCAAAATACATTATATAGATATGAAACAATGAACCAAATACTAAAACATAAATATATAAAAAATAGAATTATTCAACTTATACTATTTTTATGCATAGAATTTGGTAAAATTAATAATCAAGGCATTTATATTCCTTTCAAAATTTCACAAATAACTATTGCTACATTAGTTGGAAGTAATAGAGTTACAGTTAATAAAACTATTAATCAATTATGCAATGAAATGTTGATTTCATATTGTTATCAAAAAAAATTTATATAAAAGATCTATTTAGATTAAGCTATTTAGCAAAAAGTAAGTATAAATAATAGATACAGACATGGTATAATCATAATAGATAAATAGAAAATAGTAGTTTAAATGCAAAATAATTTATAGAATCAATTAAATAATCAATAATTATGGGTAAAGTATATGATTGGTTTGAAGAAAGATTAGAGATTCAATCAATTGCAGATGATATTACTAGTAAATATGTACCCCCACATGTAAATATATTTTATTGTATAGGTGGTATAGTATTTACATCATTCTTAATTCAAGTAGCTAGTGGTTTTGCGATGACATTTTACTATAGACCTACTGTTGCTGAAGCATTTTCATCTGTCGAATATATTATGACAGATGTGAATTTTGGATGGCTTATTAGATCTATTCATAGATGGTCAGCAAGTATGATGGTATTAATGTTAATACTACACATATTTAGAGTTTATTTAACAGGTGGATTCAAAAAACCACGTGAGCTAACATGGGTTACAGGAGTTATTTTAGCTGTATTAACTGTTTCTTTTGGTGTTACCGGATATTCATTGCCATGGGATCAAATAGGATACTGGGCTGTAAAAATCGTAACTGGTGTACCAGAAGCTATACCTATCATTGGTAGCAATATAGTAGAATTACTTAGAGGTAGTGTAAGTGTAGGACAAAGTACATTAACTAGATTTTATAGTTTACATACATTTGTATTACCACTATTAACAGCTGTTTTTATGCTAATGCATTTTTTAATGATAAGAAAACAAGGTATATCAGGACCTTTATAATAAAACCTTTTTATTTATTGAAAATTTATACAATACAAATAATTTTATATGTCTATTATTAAAAAACCAGACTTAACAGATCCTCAATTACGTGCAAAATTAGCTAAAGGTATGGGACATCATTACTATGGTGAACCTGCTTGGCCTAATGACTTACTATATATGTTTCCTGTTGTAATTTTAGGTACTATTGCATGTAATGTTGGATTAGCAATATTAGAACCATCAGTTATTGGAGAAAAAGCTAATCCATTTGCTACACCTTTAGAAATTTTACCTGAATGGTACTTTTTTCCAACTTTTAATTTATTAAGAATAATACCAAATAAACTAATTGGGGTTTTATCAATGGCATCTGTACCTGCATTCTTAATTACTGTACCATTTATCGAAAATATAAATCAATTTCAAAACCCTTTTCGAAGACCAATTGCAACAACAATATTTATTATTGGAACTTTTATTAGTATATGGCTAGGTATAGGAGCTACAATGCCTTTATCTAAAGCTATTACATTAGGTATATTCTAAACCAAACACCTAAGACAACTAATTATCTCTTTAGTTGTCTTATTATATTTAGGTTATTAAAACTTTTGCACCTACCTCTTCTAATTTAACTTTAATTTCATTTGCATCTTCTTTTGAAGTGCCTTCTTTTATAGATTTAGGGGCAGACTCTACCAACTCTTTTGCCTCTTTTAGACCTAGAGCAGTAATTGAACGAACAACTTTTAAAATAGGTATTTTCTTAGCTATAGGCACTTCTTCTAAAACTACATTAAACTCAGTTTTCTCTTCAACCTCTGAATTAGAATCTTCATTTATGCTTGGCATCATTAACATACTACTATTCGCTGAAATAGAAGCATCTATGTCAAAAGTTTCTTCTATTTGCTTAACTAACTCTGCTGCTTCTAATAAAGTCAAAACTTTTAAACTTTCAAGAATATTGTGAATTTTCGTTGTCATACAAAAAATATAAAGAATATAAAAAAACAAATAAATAAAATAAGCAAACTATTAGTTTTATAAACTATATAACATTTTCTCTAAGAAGATTAATCTCAATCTTTACAGATGGTCCCATTGTACTAGATAAATGCACAGACTTCCAATATTTACCTTTAGAGGCCGATGGACGGTTTTTATCAATTGACTCTTGTATTGTCTTTAGATTTAACAGTAGATCTTTGGGCTCAAAGTTTAACCGACCAAAAGGTATATGTAAGATACCTGTACGATCTAGCCTATACTCTAATTTTCCTGTTTTAAAATCATTAATAGATTTAGATAAATCTGTTGTCACTGTTCCTGCTTTAGGAGAAGGCATAAGACCTCTAGGACCTAACACTTTTCCCAATTTAGCTATTGATAACATCATATCAGGTGTTGCAATTAATCTATCAAAATCTAAACGACCATTATAAATTTCATTAATTAAATCATCTGAACCACTAAGATCTGCTCCTACTGATAATGCTTCTGAAATTTTCTCTCCTTTAGTAATAACAGCTACTTTTAAGACTTTTCCTGTTCCTTTAGGTAGTACTACAGTTGATCGTAATTGCTGATCTGAATACTTAGGATCTAAACCAAGAACAATATGAACCTCTGCTGTTTCTATAAAACGGACATTTGATATATCTTTTAATAATTTTAAAGCCTCCAGCGGTCCATACAACCTATTTCTATCGATTTTCTGCAAAGCTTGTTGAAAACGGCGTGAATATTTCCGCATTATATAATTTGATGCTCCTGAATTAATTTAAAATTTTTATTCCCATACTTTTAGCAGTACCTCGAACAATTAAAATTGCTTTACTGATATCTTGTGTATTTAAATCTTGTAATTTTATTTCTGCTATTTCTTCTAATTGTTTCAAAGAAATGGAACCTACAATATTATTATTAGGTTGGCCTGAACCTTTCTGTACACCTGCTGCTTTTGCTAATAATACTGAAGCAGGAGGAGTCTTAAGAATAAATGTAAAACTACGATCTTCATAAATAGAAATTTCAACTGGAATTACTAAACCTGACTTATCTGCTGTTCTACTATTATATTCCTTGCAAAAGCTAACAATATTAGAACCATACTGACCTAAAGCTGGACCTACTGGAGGAGCTGGTGTAGCTTTACCAGCTATTAATGCAAGTTTTACAACACCTATAATTTTTTTAGCCATATAAACTCTAAATTAATAAAATATAAAGAAATTGATATTTATATAAAAATCATTATATGAATAATTCTTTATATTTCCAATAGTATATTAATAATCTAATTTTTCAACAACAATATAATTTATAATATTCTAATATATATTAAACTATAAAAGTTTCACAATAATAATTAAAATTTAAATAAATAAAAACACTTCTTATGTATATAGTAAAACAAATATTACACGCTCTGAAGGATTTGAACCCTCGACATCAGGTTTTGGAAACCTGCGTTCTACCAACTGAACTAAGAGCGCATAGTATTATTATAAACGATAAAAATAATTTCATTTATTAAATGATATATATTTAAAATAACAGAATCATACTTATATATAATATGTTAAATCCAAAATTATCAAATATCATATTATTGGAGAATGAATACAAAAGATATGCTCGACATCTAATTGTAAATCAAATAGGATCTAATGGACAAAAAAGACTCTTTAAAGCTAAAATTTTATTAATCGGCGCTGGTGGACTTGCTTCTCCTTCAATTATTTACTTAGCTGCTTGCGGTATTGGAAATATTGGTATTATTGATAATGATCTAGTTTCAGAGTCTAATCTACATAGACAAATTCTATATAATACTAATGACCTGAATAATTTAAAAGTTCAAGCTGCAAAAAGTAAAATTAACATAATTAATAATAAATGTAAAGTAACAATATACCCATATACTTTAACAATAAATAATGCTCAAAATATTATTAAAAACTATGATTTAATAATAGATACAACAGATAATTTTACAACCCGATATCTTATTAGTTCTATATGTTATAAATTACATAAAGTGCATATTTTTGGAGCTATTCAAAACTTTGAAGGTCAAATTAGTGTTTTTAACTATAAAAATGGAATTCAATATACAGACTTATATCCAGAATATTTATATTTAGAAGATAATAGATGTAATGAAATTGGCGTTTTAGGTATACTTCCTGGCATCATTGGCCTATTACAAGGAATAGAAGCAATAAAAATAATACTTGGCATTGGAAAAATTTTAAATGGATATTTAATGCAGTATAACTCTTTAAATATGTCATTTAAAACAATCAAAATTCAATCTAGAAAAATTAATTTAGAAAAAGACAAAAATCATTTAGATATAATAAAACAGAAAAAATCAAATTCTATTTCAAAATATACACTTAAAAAAATTATTGCCAGTAGTAATCCACTAATAATAGATATTAGACAAAATATTGAATTTGAACTTTCGCATATAAAAAACGCTATAAATATACCAATAAAAAATATTCATGAAATGCATACTATTCAATTTATTCTGTATAAAAGTTTAAAAAAAATACTAATCATCTATTGTAATGATAATTCTCGTTCAATCACTGTTTCTTGCATTTTAGATAGATATCAAATCAATCATTATAGATTGAAAAATGGCTTTAAAGAGTGGAAAAGATAAATATTTAAAATAAAAAATATTGTATTTATTGATATTATATATGCGACATACTATATTATACATAATAATATATTTAAGAAAATTAAAATATGAAAAAGAAAATAAAATTAATTCTAAATCACACAATAAATAATTTAGGTCTGAGAGGTAATATTGTACAAGTTAAACCTGGATATGCTTTTAATTATTTAATTCCGAATAATATAGCAAAAATTGCTACAGAAAAAAGTATTCAACATACTCAATTATTTGAAGAAATCAATAAGAGAAAAATTCAAGAAAATCAAATAAAAGCTAAAGAGACACACAATAAATTAGAAATCTTAAAAAAAATTAGTATTAAGAAAAAGATTGGTAAAAATAGCAATTTTTTTGGAAGTATAAATGAAAAAGAAATTAGTATAGAGATACTAAAATATACTGGATATAAACTAGATAAAAAACAAATAAAAATACCTGAAATAAAAAAAATTGGTATTTATATAATTGAAATACAAATTATTCAAAATTATATTATTAATATGAAACTACAAATATTACCTGAAAATATTTAAAGTTATAATCTTTTATTTATTTTATCATAATAGAAAAGAATTATTAATTAAATACTTAACATATCATAAAAAATCAAATATTTATTCTTCAATATTATGATTAAGATAGATTATTTAAATTACCACTTATCTCTTCCTCAAAATTATTTAGCAGAAGAAATACTTCTAGGATATATATTAATTAATCCAAATATTTTCAATGAAATTATTAATAATATACAAGCAGAATATTTTTTTTTAGAATGTAACCAAATTATTTATAAAAACTTAATTAAAATTTACAAAGAAAATAAAGTTGACCCTATGCAACTACTATATTCTTTATCCTCAACTAAAACTTTATCTAAAGTTGGGGGTCTAGAAAAAATTATAGAACTGATGAAACAAAGCCAGATATTTACTTCATCAATAATTACTAATATATATTTACAAAAACTTATTGAATCTATACATAGCAACTATATTAAAAGACTAATGATTCAATATGGATATAATATTATCCAATTAGCTTATATAAATAAATTTCCAAGTTATAAACTATATAATAGAGCAAATTATTACTTAAATGATACAGCTCAAAAAATACCCAAACAAAATATTGACAACTTACAAGATTTAATTATTAATTTAATTACAGATTTAAAATATAATAATAAAAAAATAAAAAATAATTATAAAAAAGAAGAAGTCTTAATGCCATATGGCTTTAAAGACTTAGACAATTTAACTAATGGACTAAATAAAGGAGATCTAATTATTATAGCAGGACGTCCATCAATGGGTAAAACTTCTTTCGCTATAAATATAGCTTATAAAATAGTAGACAAATTAAATAAGGGAATTAGTATTTTTAGTCTTGAAATGTCAAAAATACAAATTTTATATAAATTAATATCGATTGCATCATCAATATCAATAAAAAATATTAAAGAAAAAAATATTAATCAAAATCAATTCTCTTTAATACAAAAAATATGCAATAAATTATTAAACTCAAAAATTTATATAAATGATAATCCAAGTATTTCTATCGATTATATTGAATATACAACACAAATCATTCAACAAGAAAAGGCTTGTATTGAATTAATTATTATAGATTACCTACAATTAATTCAAATGCAAAGCTTACTTAAAAATAATAGATCACAAGAACTAAGCTATATTACTAGAAAATTAAAACTTTTAGCTCAAGCTTTAAATATTCCTATAATTGTATTATCTCAGCTTAATAGAAGTATAGAAACAAGAATTAATAAAGAACCTTTATTATCTGATTTAAGAGAAAGTGGTTGCTTGAATTATTCTAATAATATTAAAATAGATACTATTAATAATTTAAATATTAAAAACTTACTAAAGTCATATACTAAAAAACAAATAAATTATTACCCTAATATAAAAAACTTAAATATTAAAACAACATATCTAACATCCCATATCTTACTACAATATATATATTTATTTACAGTAGATATATTTCATAATATAAAAATTACACATAATCATAAATTATTTAAACAAAAATTTTGGATTAAACAAAATCATATAATAGATAACATAATGATATTAAAAAATTTAAATATATCTGAAAAACATCTTATGCTTGAAAATTTATATATTAAGAATATAAAGTATATAAGATATTCTACAGTCTTTGATATAAGAAGACCAAGATTACTAAATTTAATTTCTAATCATATTGTACTACACAACTCTATTGAACAGGATGCTGATATAGTAATGATACTATACCAAAAAAATCAAGAAAATACTCATGAAAATAAATTATCTAACTTAAAAATAATTGATTTTTATTTATGTAAAAATAGAAATGGTCCAAGTGGATTTTTTAAACTATTATTTTCTAATCAAAATACTGTATTTAAAAATATATAAAAGTAATTTGAAATAAAAAATAGGATTTGCTATGCTTTATTATAGCCGGGATAGCTCAGTTGGTAGAGCAGTGGACTGAAAATCCTCGTGTCACCAGTTCAAATCTGGTTCCTGGCATAAAAAATGATTTCAAAGACTACAATAATATATTCTTGTACCATGCAAATATCAAGTAATTTGATCGAAATTACTTGATATTTTAAATTAAATTTAAGACTTAATAGCTTCTAACTTTTCACCTAATAAAACTTTAATACTACCATCATCTATTACATCTACTACTGCACTGTCACCTGCTTTAATTTTACCTGATAGAACTTCTTCAGCTAAACTATCTTCTAAAAGCCTCATTACCGCTCTACGTAAAGGACGTGCACCATAACTAGGATTATATCCTTCGTCTACCAAACGATTCTTAAATCTATCTGTAACATCTAACTCAATTTCTTGTTGCTTAATACGTTCAAAAACCTCTTTCAACATAATATCAGCTATTTCTCTAACTTCATCTTTTGTTAGCTGCTTAAAGACAATGATTTCATCTAAACGATTTAAAAATTCTGGACGGAAATACTGTTTTAACTCTTCATTAACTAATGATTTAATACGATTATATTGAGACTCTGTTTGAGATTCACCTAACTCAAAACCTAAACTTCCACCTCCTTTTTCAATAACCTTAGAACCTATATTAGAAGTCATTATTAGTAAAGTATTCTTGAAATCTATTGTACGTCCTTTAGCATCAGTTAACCTACCATCCTCTAAAATTTGCAATAAAAGATTAAAAATATCTGGATGAGCTTTTTCAATCTCATCAAATAAAATAACAGTATAGGGTCTTTTTCTTACTGCTTCTGTTAAATAACCTCCTTCACTATAACCAACATATCCAGGAGGTGACCCAATTAATTTAGAAACTGTATGCCTTTCCATATACTCAGACATATCTAACCTAACCATAGCCTCCTGTGCACCAAAAAAATAAGAAGCTAAAGCTTTAGTTAGTTCAGTTTTACCAACACCAGTAGGACCTGAGAAAATAAAGCTTGCAATAGGTCTATTAGGATTTTTCAAACCAACTCTTGCTCTTCTAATAGCACGTGAAACTGCTACTACAGCTTCATCTTGACCTATAATACGACCATGCAATGTTTCTTCCATGTGCATTAATTTTTCAGACTCACTTTTCGTTAACTTCGTAACTGGTATACCTGTCCAAAAAGCAACTATTTCTGCAATATCTTCTTCTGTAACAATAGGGTCTTCAATCTGTAAATCTGGTTCACTTTTTTTACTTTGTGCAATAGCAGCTATTTGTGCTTTAATTTCCATCTCCCTAGTTCTATATTGCTCTGCTTTTTCATATTTCTGTGCTCTTATTGCTTCATCTTTAATCTTTAAAACAGACCTCAACTCTTTGTCCAATTCACGAGCAGCTGGTGGCAATTGAGAATTCAATAAACGTACTCGAGATCCTGCTTCATCAATTAAATCTATTGCTTTATCAGGAAGGAATCTATCTGAAATATATTGATTAGCATATTTAGCAGCAGCAGCTAAAGCATCATCTGACATCTTTAATTGATGATGTTTTTCATATCTATCTCTTAATCCAAATAAAATTTCTATTGTTTCTTCAACTGTCGGCTCTCCAACTAAGACCGGCTGAAAACGTCTTTCAAGCGCTGCATCTTTTTCAATATGTTTTCGATACTCTTCAAGAGTAGTAGCACCTATACATTGCAATTCTCCTCTAGCTAATGCTGGTTTTAATAAATTCGCTGCATCAATTGCACCTTCAGCAGCACCCGCTCCAATTAATGTATGAACTTCATCTATTACTAAAACAACATTATCAGCTGACTTAATTTCATCCATAATCCGTTTTAAACGTTCTTCAAATTCTCCACGATACTTAGTGCCAGCAACAAGAAGACCAACATCTAATGTAACAACTAATTTATCTTCCAAAATAGCAGGTATATCCCGATTTGCAATTCTTTGAGCCAGTCCTTCAGCAATTGCTGTTTTACCTACACCTGGTTCACCAATCAAAACAGGATTATTTTTAGTTCTACGACCTAAAATTTGAATTACTCTTTCAATCTCTTTTTGTCTACCAACAACTGGGTCTAAAACTCCTTCTATTGCAAGTTCTGTTAAATTAGAACCAAACTCTTCTAAAGTAGGTGTTTTACTCCTTGTTTGCATATTACTACTTCCATTAGTATTAGCTTCTGCATTATCTCCTAACATTTGTATTACTTCTGTTCTGATAGATGAAACATGTACAGCTAAATTTTCTAAAACCCGAGCTGCAACACCTTCTCCCTCACGAACTAAACCCATTAGAAGATGCTCTGTACCAATATAATTATGACCTAACTGCCTTGCTTCTTCTAAAGATAACTCTAAAACTCTTTTCGCCCTAGGAGTAAAAGGTATTTCAACAGCAACAAAACCAGAACCACGACCTATAATTTTTTCAACTTCTATACGAGCATCTTTTAAATTAACATTCATTGATTTAAGAACTTGTGCTGCTATACCTGTTCCTTCACCAATTAAACCTAAAAGTATTTGTTCTGTACCTACAAAATTATGACCCAAGCGTCTAGCTTCTTCCTGAGCTAACATAATAACTTTTATTGCTTTTTCTGTAAAACGTTCAAACATATATTAGGACTAGATTAAATATTTATTACCTTTGATACTAAATAATAATAACATAATAAATACAAGAACTTAAGATAAATAAAATTAATAGTTGACGCCTAACATAAATATTTCATAAAATATATATATAAAAATATAATTATTTTAATATTAAATATGAATTTAAAAATACAAAAAAGTCAATCTATTATATCAAATATAGAAAAGAAATTTAAAAAAGATAATTTACCTGAAATACATATAGGAGATAGCGTCCAAATTAGTTTACTAATTGAAGAAGGTAATAAAGAAAGAATACAAATCTCTGAAGGAGTTGTGATATCTAAAAATAAATCACAATTAAATACAACTATTACTGTAAGGAAAATTTTACATAATATTGGTGTCGAAAAAGTATATTTAATACATTCACCAAGAATTAAAAATATTACTATTACTAGAAGATCTAAAGTTAGAAGAGCTAAATTATATTACTTAAGAAATAGGTCAGGTAAAGCAACAAGGTTGAAGCAAAAATTTATTTAAAATATATTTCAAATATTTAAAAATATAATATATGATATTGGATACATAGCTCAGTTGGTTAGAGTATCATGTCGACATCATGAAAGTCACTGGTTCGAATCCAGTTGTATCCAGATAAATCATATTTTTTCAGACTTATAAATATAAAAAAATTGCTTTTTTATAAAAAATTTGATAGATTTATTATTATATTAAATGGGTCGGTGCCCGAGTGGTTAATGGGGGCGGACTGTAAATCCGCTGGCTTCGCCTACGTTGGTTCAAATCCAACCCGGCCCAATAAAAATTAAAGATTATAAAATCTCTATTTATTAATAGAATCCATTGTTAACTCATAATATCATTTTATAAATCATATTATGAGTTAAATAATATATTTGAATTATTTAATTGCTTCTTAATACCAATCATTTGCGAATTACTTTTTCCAGGAGCAATCATTGGATAACAATTTTCATCTGATCTAACTTTACAATTTAATAAACAAGGTCCACCAGAATCTAGAAAAATATTTAAAATACTTTCAAGATTATTACGAAATTCAGATTCTAAACCTAAAATACCAAAAGATTCTGCTAATTTCATAAAATCAGGTGTACCTTTTTCCATATTAGAATGTGAATATCTTTCTCCATAGAAAGCCTGCTGCCATTGTCTTACCATACCTTGCCACTTATTATTGATAATAATTATTTTAATAGGTAAATTATATTGAGATATTGTGGCTAATTCTTGTAAATTCATTTGAAAACTAGCATCTCCAGTAACACAAATAACTTTCTTATCTGGATGTGCAATTTGAACTCCTATTGCTGCAGGTAAACCATAACCCATAGTACCTAAACCTGCACTTGACATCCAATGACGGGGTAAAACATTTATAAATTGTGCTGACCACATTTGATGCTGACCTACATCAGTAGTAAAATAAGCATCAGGAGCTAAACTCGATAATAAAGATAAAACTTCCTGAGGAGATAAATTATCAATAGTTTGAGGTACTAATAAAGGATATTGATATTTCCATAAAGCAATCCTTTCTTTCCACGATTTCGTCTGGTCAAAATTATAAATAATATCTTGATGCAGTTCTAAATAATCAAGAATGGCTTCTAAAGTTTGTTTAACATCACCAACAATTGCAACCTGAGGGATTCTATTTTTACCAACTTCAGCAGGATCGATATCTATATGAATAACTTGAGCATTACAAGCAAATTCATCTAATTTACCAGTAACACGATCATCAAACCTAGCACCTAATGCAATTAATAAATCACATTCACTAACTGCAAAATTAGCATATGCTGTACCATGCATACCTAACATACCTAAAGATAATTCATGATTTTCATTAAAAATGCCTTTTCCCATTAAAGTAGTTGTAACTGGTATTTGAAATTTATTAGCAAATGTTTTTATTACTTCATAAGCATTAGAAATAATGGCACCTCCTCCTACATATAAAAGAGGTTGACTTGATTGCTGTAATAAGTTAATAACTTTAGAGATATGCTTTATTTTAGGATTTAAAATAGGTCTACAACCTGGCAATTCTATTTGACTATAATTAATATTAAAATCAGAAAATTTTTCTAAACCTACATCTTTTGGTATATCTATTAAAACTGGTCCAGGTCTACCATAATTTGCGATATAAAAAGCTTCAGCAACCGTCCGAGAAATATCTCTTGGATCTCTAATAATATAAGAATGCTTAACTATAGGTAATGTAATACCAAAAATATCAACTTCTTGAAATGCATCTGTACCAATAAATGGTCTAGCTACTTGACCTGTAATTAAAACCATAGGAACGGAATCCATATAAGCTGTTGCTATACCAGAGACTAGATTAGTAGCGCCAGGCCCAGAAGTAGCAAAACAAACACCTATATTACCTGTTGATCTTGAATAACCATCAGCAGCATGAGAAGCTCCTTGCTCATGACGACATAAAATATGTTTAATTAAACCTTTCTCTTCCCAACGATATAGTTCATCATAAATAGGAAGAATAGCACCACCAGGATAACCAAAAATATATGAAACATTATTTTTAACTAAACTATCTATTAGTGCAAAAGCACCTGTTATTTCTTTATTTTTAGAAATTGTACACATTTGAAATTGTTTATTTAGTAAATGATTTTATTGTAAAATATATTAATGAATTTCTTTTATTATTTTTTGTTTAAGATAGAAAATGAATAGAGAGATATATATATTATATGTGTCTAATTTTTATTTTTTTTAACTTTTATCTATTTTAATTTATTTCTAGCATTAGCTTTAGAGTTATGTATAAACTTGCTAATAATAATAAACTTAAAATAGTAGTCAGAAATCTTTTATTTTTATCTTTTAATAACTCAAAAATTGGATAAATAGTTGTCAAGAAAAACCCGACAAATACAGAGAGAAAAAATCTAGGTAATTTACTGATATTATCCCAAAAATTCTTCATAATATATTATGATATGTATATTTTATATTAATTTATTGTTTTTAAGTGAGTCAATTTATTTCCATTAATAAATTTAAGGATCAAAAATGTTAGATAATCTTCAACGTATAACAATATTAAATGAAATTATACCTTTTATACAACAATTAGCTGGTAATACGATTGTTATTAAATATGGTGGTTCTGCTATGAAAAATCAATATTTAAAGATGAAGGTTTTAGAAGATATTTTATTTTTATCTTATATAGGTCTTAAGCCTGTATTAGTTCATGGTGGAGGCCCTATGATTAATAGTTGGCTTAAAAGGGTGAATATTGAGCCTAGGTTTGAGAATGGTGTAAGAATTACAAATAAAGAAACAATGGAATTAGTAGAAATGGTTTTAGTGGGTAAAGTTAATAAGGAGTTAGTTGCATTACTGAATCAAAATGATGCAAAAGCTATTGGTTTATGTGGCAAAGACACAAATTTAATTATTGGGTCCAAACGATTTCATGCGGAAGATAATTATGTTGGTTCTGTTAAGAAAGTTAACAAAAAGATAATTACTTTGTTATTAGATGAGGGATATATACCTGTTATTTCTAGTATAGCAGTTGATGAAAAAGGTCAATCATATAATATTAATGCTGATACAGTTGCATCTGCATTAGCAGAAGAGTTAAGTGCTCAAAAATTAATTTTATTGACAGATACTCCGGGAATCATGTATGACTTAAATAATCCTGAAACATTATATCGTTCTTTAAATATCATTGAAGCACAAAATTTGAAAAAAGAAAAAATTGTTTCTGGTGGAATGATTCCTAAAATAGATTGCTGTATTAAGGCTTTAAAAGGTTCAGTAAATTCTGCTCATATTATTGATGGTCGTATTGAGCATTCCTTGTTATTAGAAATATTAACTTCAGCTCGTATAGGTTCTATGTTAATTCCTTAAATAGGACTTAGTTAATTTGTTTGTTATTAAATTTAATGTTATAATTATACGTGATTATATTTTAGGGCTCAGTAGCTCAGTTGGTTAGAGCAGGGGACTCATAAGCCCAAGGTCGCAGGTTCAAGTCCCGCCTGAGCCATAATTTTTTGTGTAATGGAGAGGTGGCTGAGTGGTCTAAAGCGGCAGATTGCTAATCTGCTGTATGTTTATCATACCGAGGGTTCGAATCCCTTCCTCTCCTTAAGTTAAATTATCTGAATTTAAGTTGACAAATTTAATTTCTATATGCACAATAATAACTATAATATAGGGACTGTAGTTCAATTGGTTAGAGCACCGCCCTGTCACGGCGGAAGTTGCGGGTTCGAATCCCGTCAGTCCCGTTAATGTTTAATTTAAATTAACTCTTTTTCAGGTACGACTGTATATTCATTGATTATTCGTTTAAATTCTTCTCCATTAATTGTTTCCTTATCTATTAAAATATCAACTAACTTATCAATTATAATTCTATTATCACGTATAATTTGAACCGTTTTTTGATGACATTCATTGATTATATCCTGTATTTGACGATCTATTTTTATTGCTATCTCGTCTGAATATTCTGATGAGGTATTAATTCCTCTTCCTAGAAAAGGATCAGATTCTTCATTTTCTAATGATAGAGGTCCTATTGTGGACATACCAAATCTAGTAACCATTTGGCGAGCCATTGATGTTACTTGTTGTAAATCATTACTGGCTCCTGTTGTTACTTCTGCATCACCAAAGACAACTTCTTCAGCAGCTCTACCTCCAAGTGCTCCCATGATTCGTGATTTAATTTGTGATCGAGAAATTAAGCTTTGATCTTCTGAAGGAGTAAACCATGTTAGTCCTTTACTTTGACCTCTTGGTATTAATGTTACTTTTTGAACTGGGTCATGATCTTGTAGTAGTGTTCCAATTATAGCATGCCCTATTTCATGATAAGCGATTAGCCTTTTACTTTTTCCATTAATTAATGGGGTACCTTGCATACCAGCAATAATTCTATCTATAGATGCATCTATTTCATTTAATGTTATACTTTCTTTTTTTCTTCTAGCGGTTAATATTGCAGCTTCATTTAATAAATTTGCTAAATCTGCTCCAGAGAATCCAGGTGTTCTTCTAGCTATTATTGATAATGATACATTTGAATGTATTTTTTTATTTTTAGCATGCACATTTAATATAGCTAATCGTCCTTTAAAATCTGGAACTTCTACTGAGACTTGTCTATCAAAACGTCCAGGTCTTAGTAAAGCAGAGTCTAAAATATCGGCTCTATTTGTTGCTGCAATTACTATAATTCCAGTATTTCCTTCAAAACCATCCATTTCTGTTAATAATTGGTTTAAAGTTTGTTCACGTTCATCATTTCCACCTCCAACACCAGTTCCTCTTTGTCTACCTACAGCATCAATTTCATCAATAAATATAATACAAGGTGCATTTTCTTTAGCTTTTTTAAATAAGTCTCTTACTCTTGAGGCTCCTACACCAACAAACATTTCAACAAATTCAGAGCCCGAGATACTGAAAAAAGGAACATTTGCTTCTCCAGCTATTGCTTTAGCGAGTAATGTTTTTCCTGTACCAGGAGGTCCAACTAATAAGACACCTTTAGGGATACGTGCTCCTACTGCTGTAAAAGATTCAGGTTGTTTTAAAAATGTAACAACTTCTTCAAATTCTTTTTTTGCTTCATCAATACCAGCAACATCATCGAAAATAATACCGGTTTTAGCTTCCATTTGAAATAATGCTTTTGATTTACCAAATGACATAGCTTGTCCAGGTCCACTATTTGTATTATTAGATCTACGGAATAGAAATGCTAATCCACCTATTAAAAATATTGGAAATAATAAATTTCCTATTAAGTTCCATAGAGCACTTGTGTTTTTACTTGCATGTGCATTTAAATCAACATTAGCTTTCTTCAGTTTAATGATAAGTTCAGGTGCACTTGTCGGTAATTCAACTCTGATTTTTTGTACTCTATTACCAAGTTCTGGACCAACTGCTTCAATAATTGCAGTATGTCCATTATCATACATATCGACTTTTTTTACCCACCCCATATCTAAGTATTCTAAAAATCGACCATAAGTCATTCTTGAATTTGCAATATTTGTGTTTATTTCATTTGTTGTAGGAGTTAAAAATCCTTGCCAGAGAAAGAAGCTAATAACAATTATAGGTAAAGACCATAATAAAAAATTTTTCCAAGATAATTTCATAATGATTAAGTTTTAAAATTTATATTTCCTTAATTAAATGATATGTGTTTTACGAAAGATTACTTAAATGAATGTAACATCTTTCATATTTCATCGGCAACTATTTCATTGTAAATTTTTTTCTTATTCATTCTTGTTTACGTAAGTTAATTTTTTTTTAAATTTACTATTCTTTTTTGTATAATTATACTAATTATTTTAATTAAAGGATAATTAAATTATATGTTCAAAAAAGGTGAGTCTGTAAAAGTTTTAAGAAAAGAATCATATTGGTATCTAGAGATAGGAAAGGTAATTAAAGTAGATAAAGATATAAAATATCCAGTTGTAGTACGTTTTATTAAAGAGACGTATAGTGGTTATAATAGTAATAATTTTGCGGAAGATGAATTAGTAGTAGTGAAATAATTTATTTAAGAAAGCATTCTATTAGTAATGCTTTCTTATTTTTAGTCTATAAGATTTTATATTTAGCTACCCAATGTTGCCCAGTCTATATCGACATTTTCTAAAATTAATGATGAGTTATATATCTGTAATATAATTAGTAAAAATAGAAAAAATAGCAGCATAAATACTGCCATAATAGGTGTTGTTCCCCAACCAGGTGCTACTTTGCCATATTCGGAATTTAATGGTCTTAATATTTCGCCAAGTCTCGTTCTTAGTGCCATAGTATTATTGATTAATTTTTTTATTTTTTAATATTTATAATATTATTATAAAAACAAGTTAACTTTTTTTGTATTTTATTTATGGAAACTGCAATAGTTCTTAGTATTTTTATTTCAAGTTTATTATTAGGTATAACTATTTATTCTATATATACTGCTTTTGGTCCAGTTTCTCAAGAATTAAGAGATCCTTTTGAAGAACATGAGGAATAAATAGTTAGAATGAGATTATATTAATTGGTAATATTTTAAAAATAAGCCACTCTTGTATTTTGAGAGTGGTTTATTTATATATAAATATTAATTATTTATTTTACAATCCTTGGAGGATCTCTGAAAAATATAGCAAAAAAGATAACCATTAATGTTCCAATTAATAAAAATACATAAACCAAAGCTTCCATTTTTATCTCCTTTTAGATACAATATAGAGCAGTGATATTAAAATATTATACTGCACCTTGTTTTTTACTACTTCTATCTCCTAGTTTTTGGAACGCACCAAATTCAACTTGTTCTGTAACCTCAGCACCAATTCCAGCAAAAACATCTCTGAAGATAGTTCTAGATCCATGCCATAAATGGCCAAAGAAGAAAATTAATGCAAAGTTAGCGTGTCCGAATGTAAACCATCCTCTGGGACTACTTCTAAATACCCCATCTGACTCAAGAGTTGTTCTGTCAAATTCAAATACTTCTCCTAGTTGAGCTTTTCTAGAATATTTTTTTACACTAGGTGCATCTGTAAATATTTTTCCGTTAAGTTTTCCTCCATAAAAGTTTACAGTAACACCGACTTGTTCAATACTATATTTAGATTCAGCTCTCCTAAATGGTATATCTGCTCTTATAATACCATCTTTATCTACTAAGATAACAGGAAAAGTTTCAAAAAAAGCAGGCATTCTTCTAACAGTTAATTCTCTTCCTTCTTTATCTTGAAAAATAGGATGTCCTAACCATGCTTCTGCTATACCATCACCTTTATCCATTGGTCCAGCTCTAAATAATCCGCCTTTTGCCGGGTTATTCCCGATATAGTCATAAAAAGCTAATTTATCTGGTATTTTAGACCATGCTTCCTCGGGATTTGAACCTTCATTTATTGAGTTTTCTACTCTTCTTTCAATTTCTTGTTGAAAATAACCACTATCCCACTGATATCTAGTTGGACCAAATAGTTCTAATGGTGTTGTTGCTGATCCATACCACATAGTACCACAAGTAATAAATGCACTAAAAAAAACAGCTGAAATACTACTTGACAATACTGTTTCTATATTTCCCATTCTTAGAGCACGATATAATCTTTGAGGTGGACGAACTGTTAGATGAAATAATCCAGCTAAGATTCCTACTGTACCGGCGGCGATATGATGTGATGGTATTCCACTTGGATTAAACGGATTAAATCCATCAGGTCCCCATGCTGGAGCTATAGGTTGCACTTTACCTGTAACACCATATGCATCTGATACCCATATTCCAGGTCCAAATAAACCTGTTGTATGAAATGCACCAAATCCAAAGCACAATAAACTGGATAATAATAAGTGTATTCCAAATATTTTAGGTAAATCTAGAGCAGGTTCACCTGTTCTTGGATCTCGAAAGAGTTCTAAGTCCCAGTATACCCAATGCCATATAGAAGCTAGAAATAGCATGCCAGATAATACTATATGTGTAATAGCAACACCTTCAAAACTCCATAATCCAGGATTTGAGACACTTTCACCAGTAATACTCCATCCACCCCATGAATCTGTCACTCCTAAACGTGCCATAAATGGCATAACAAACATTCCTTGACGCCACATTGGATTTAAGACAGGATCTGAGGGATCAAATACAGCTAATTCATATAGTGCCATTGAACCTGCCCAACCAGCTACTAAAGCTGTATGCATTAAATGCACAGAAATTAAGCGTCCTGGATCATTTAAAACAACTGTATGTACACGATACCATGGTAGTCCCATTTAAGTATATGCCTCCTATAACAAGAGATTAATATTTTACCTTTCTTACTTTTTATTTTATATACTACATAATTAATAATTATAACATTTTTCATACAACTAAAGTGTTCTTTAATCATATTTATATGAAATAATTTTTTTTACTAAATTAAAGGTTATAATATTTAGTAATAATAGTATTAACAAAACACCATTTAAATTTAAGTGAAGCCAAACAGTTTTAATTTCAATTAAATTACTATTTAAACAAATATATCTAATACCTTCTATAGCATAAGTTAATGGATTAATACTTGCAATAATTTGTAGCCAATAAGGCATAAATGATAAAGGTGCTAATGCAGTGCTTGAAAAGAGTGTAGGTAAGTTAATTATTAATATAAATGCTAAAAATTCTATATGACCTGGTAAAAGGAATGCCAGGCAAATACTTATGCTTGCTACACTTAATGTTATGAGTAATGTTATTATCATAATCTTAAAAAGACTATTGATATTAGTTATACTTTGAAACATAATCAGACTACATGTAATAATAATTAAAGTTTGTAACATTGTAATTGTTGCAATAAAAATCACTGAAGATATTAGAAGAGAGTTTCTTGATATAAGAGGGGCTATTAAAAGCCTATTTAAAAAGCCAAATTCTCTATCAAACATCAAAGGTAGACCAGCATTAATGGATCCATTAAATGCTGTAAATACTATAATGCCAGGGCTTAAAAATTTATTATATTGAATGTTTGAAGTAAGTAATCCAACAGGTGCATTTTGAAATAATGCACCAAATAAAATTAACCATAAAAGAGGTTGAATAATTCCAGCAACTAATGTAGAAGGTCTTCTTTTTATTTGGATAGAAAGTCTTTTAGTAAGAGAAAAAACCTCATAAAATAAATTTTTTATTTTATTGGTATTAGTAATTTTATTATTAGGTTGTATTTTAAGATATTTATTTGAGTATTCTTTTTTTATGGTATTTATCATATGATTAATGATGTAAATTGATTTCTAAACTATCTACTTTAAATTTATACTATATATTTATAGTAATTAAGTTTTTTTAGTTTATATTATATAATTAATTTAATTCTATGATCTAATCATAATTAGATAGAAGATAATTTATATTTTAATTTTATTTATTTTTTAATTGAAAATTTTAAGGATATATCTTTAATGCCAAAATATCAAGTTACTTTGATTATGCCAAATTCTACAGCGACTATAGAATGTCCTGATAGAGATTATATTTTAGATATAGCTGAAGATAGTGGTATAGATTTACCATATTCTTGTCGTGTAGGAGGATGTTATAAATGTATAGGTCGAATTAAAGATGGTTCAGTTAATCAACAAGATCAAACTATTTTAGAGAATAAGCACTTAGCAGATAACTGGGTTTTAACATGTGCTGCTTATCCCAAAAGTAATTGTACTATTATTACTCATCAAGAGGACGAATTTCTTAATTAATAATTAATCTATTTTATTAAAAGATAAAGAATATCTAAAAATTTTAGTTTTTAGATATTCTTTTTAAACTTATTTATAATTTTACTTCTATATCTACTCCAGAAGGAATATTTAATTTCATTAGAGAATCTATTGTTTCAGAAGAGGGTTTATATATTTCTATTATTTTAGTATGTGATCTTATCTCAAAATGTTCTCTAGAATCTTTATCCACATGAGGTGAGCGTAAAACGCAATATATTTTACGCTTAACTGGTAATGGTATAGGTCCTATAACTTTTATATTAGTTCTTTGTATAGAATGTATAATTGTTTGACATGATTCATTTAGTAAATTACTACTATATGCTTTTAATTTAATTCGAATTTTATTATTTTCAGCAATCTTCATATAATTTATATTTTATTCTAGTATTTTTGAGACTACACCAGCTCCAACAGTTCTACCACCTTCACGTATAGCAAATCTCATACCTTGTTCTATGGCAATTGGATTTATTAGTTCGGCGCTCATCTTTATTCTATCTCCGGGCATAACCATTTCTGCTTCAGATCCGTCATCAGCTGTAAATTGTGTAATAGTTCCTGTTACATCTGTTGTTCTTACATAAAACTGAGGTCTATATCCTGAGAAGAATGGAGTGTGTCTTCCTCCTTCTTCTTTAGTCAGAATATATACTTCTGCTTCAAATTGCATATGAGGTGTGATAGTTCCTGGTTGAGCTAGTACCATACCGCGTTCAATATCTTTTTTTTGTATACCTCTTAAAAGTATACCAATATTATCACCTGCCATTCCCTCGTCTAAAGTTTTTTGAAACATTTCTAGGCCAGTAATTGTTGTTGTTGTTGTTGTATCTTGCAGTCCAACAATTTCTATTGTATCGCCAACTTTTATTATACCGCGTTCAATTCTTCCAGTTGCAACTGTTCCTCTACCAGTGATTGAGAAGACATCTTCTACAGCCATTAAAAATGTTTTTTCTATATCTCTTATAGGTGTTGGAATATAAGTGTCTATAGCATCCATTAAATTATGAATCTTATCGACCCATTTATTTTCTCCTCGTTTTGTTGAAGTATTATCTGTTATATATTCTAACGCTGATAATGCTGATCCTGTAATAAAAGGTATGTCTTCTCCAGGAAAATCGTATTGGAATAATAATTCTTTAACTTCATACTCTACTAATTCTAGTATTCCTATATCTTCTTCTATAATTTGATCTTCTTTATTCAAAAAGACAACAATTTTTGGTACGCCCACTTGCTTTGCTAATAATATATGTTCTCTTGTTTGAGGCATAGCTCCATCTGAAGCAGAAACTACTAAAATAGCTCCATCCATTTGTGCAGCTCCAGTAATCATATTTTTAACATAGTCAGCATGACCTGGGCAATCCACATGAGCATAGTGTCTATTACTTGTTTCATATTCTACGTGAGCAGTATTAATTGTAATGCCTCTTGCTTTTTCTTCAGGAGCAGCATCAATTTCATCAAATTTTTTTGCTTTTGTGTCACCAGAAGCAGCTAAAGTAGCTGATATAGCTGCGGTTAAAGTTGTCTTACCATGATCTACATGTCCAATTGTTCCTATATTTACATGTGGTTTTTTACGTTCAAATTTTGTTCTTGCCATTTTATTTATATCCTTAAATAATTTGATTTATTACTAATAACGATAATGCGCAAAAGCTTTATTAGCTTCTGCCATACGGTGAGTTTCTTCACGTTTTCGGATAGTATTACCACTATCATTAGAGGCATCTATTACTTCATTTGCAAGTTTAAAAGCCATATTTTTCCCAGACCTTTCTTTTGCAAATCTAGTCATCCATCTTAAAGCTAAATTTGTTCCTCTATATGCTCTTACTTCTATTGGTACTTGATATGTTGATCCACCTACTCTTCTTGCCTTTACTTCTACTAGGGGTGTTGCATTTCGTATAGCTTGTTCAAGTATTTGCAAAGGATCATTTGATGTTTTTTCTTGAATTATATCTAATGTTTTATATATAATTTTTTGTGCTAATCCTTTTTTACCGTGTTTTAATATACGTACTGTCAGCATATTAATTAGCTTACTATTATATATAGGATCAGGTAGAAGCGTTCTTTTTTTTGATGTATTACGACGAGACATATTTTCTATTTTCTTATTGTTCTATATAAAATTAAGTTTTTACTTTTTTTGTTTTTTTGTACCATACTTAGAGCGACTATTTTGTCTATCTTTTACTCCTCCTGCATCTAATGTTCCTCTTACTACATGATATCTTACGCCAGGTAAATCTTTTACACGACCACCTCTAATCAATACAACAGAATGCTCTTGAATATTATGTCCAATACCTGGTATATATGCTGTTATTTCGAAACCTGAAGTTAGTCTAACTCTTGCTACTTTTCTTAAAGCAGAATTAGGTTTTTTTGGTGTTGCTGTATATACTCTGGTGCATACACCTCTTCTTTGTGGACATGATTTTAATGCAGGGGATTTTGTTTTTCTATCTAATTTTTGTCTTTCAGCTCTTACTAATTGTTGAATTGTTGGCATTAGTTTTTATATATTCATATTGTAGTGAATATCTTTTATATTATAAATATAGTATGATAGCCTGTCAAACATTTTATTTAGACTAATCATTGCTGATTAAAGTAATTATTTTAAATTTTCTGTATTTTCTAATTTATATTTACGCATAAATCTTTCAACTCTACCTTCTGTGTCTATAATTCTTTGTGACCCTGTGAAAAAAGGATGATTGCCTGACCAAATATCGACATGTAGTTCAGGTTTTATAGATCCAATAGTCATTATATGTTTTCCATCACAATATACAGAAGACTTAGAGTACCATTTAGGGTGTATATTCTTTTTTGGCATAATATAGTTATTGATGTATTAATTTCTTTTAAAGATTATAAAAGATTATCTCTTTGAGTATTGAGGTGCTTTTCTTGCTTTACGTAGACCATATTTTTTTCTTTCTTTTACTCTTGCATCTCTGGTTAAAAATCCTTCTGATTTTAAAGCAGTACGGTTTTCTGGATTAATTCTACATAATGCTCGTGCAAGACCTAGTTTAATTGCATCTGTTTGCCCTGTTAGTCCTCCTCCTTCAGTTTTAACATAAATATCATATTCGTTAGTTAAGCCTAATGTTTTCAAAGGTGCACATGAAATACGTAAATAGTTAGGACTAAATTGTAAATAGGATTCACCAGGTAGTCCATTAATGATAAGTTTGCCAGATCCTGGTATTAATTTAACTCTTGCAATAGATTCTTTACGTCTTCCTGTACCATAGTAAGTTACTTGTGTATTTTGAGATAAAATAGTCATATATCTATTTATAATTAATTAATTTATTGAAATGATTTTAGGTTTTTGTGCTGAATATGGGTGATTATTACCTTCATAAACTTTTAGCTTAGAGAATAATTTTCTTCCTACTACACCTTTAGGTAACATTCCTTTAACTGATTTTTCTATTATTTTATAAGGTAATCGTTTTTGTAGCTCTTTAAATCTTTCACTTTTTAATCCCCCGGGTTGACCAGAGTGTCTTTTATATATCTTTTGATATTGTTTTTGTCCGGTTATAGTTATAAATTTAGCATTAATTATAATAACATATGTATTGTTTATTAAGTAAGGTGTATATTTTATTTGATCTTTACCTATTAATATTGATGCAATTTTTGTACTTAGTCTTCCTAGGTTTTGATTCGTAGCATCAATTAAGTACCATTGCTTATTATTATGCTTTAAGGCTACTGTTTTATTCATAATTTATTTTAATATTTTTTCTAATGGTAGATTGATTCCTAATTTTTCTTGTAATGCTTCAATAACTTCTTCAGCTGATTTTTGTCCAAAATTTTTTATTTCTAGTAATTCTTCTTGTGAGTAATCTAATAAATCTGAGATAGAATGTATTTGTGCTCTTTTTAAGCAATTATATGCTCGAACAGATAACTGGAGTTCTTCTATTAAAACTTGATTGATCTGTTGCTCATATAAAGGGTTTCCATCATTTATCGGCTTAAAGTCTATATTGGTTAAAGGATGGAATAGATTTGTTAGTATATTTGCACCCTCACTTATTGCTTCTTGAGGAGATAAACTTCCATTAGTCCATATTTCTAATGATAATTTTTCTTGAATTAAGGTTGAACTTATTCTTTTTTCTTCAACGATATAATTAAATCTTGTTGCAGGCATAAAAACAGCATCTATTTGTAAGAAATCAATAGATTTCTTATCTATACCTTTTTCTATTAAATGGTAGCCTCTTCCATTTTCAATACGAAATTCCATTTCAAAAATAGTATTATTGCATATAGTTGCAATATATTGTTTAGGATCAATAATCTTTACTTCTGGAGGTAAGTCAAATAGTCCTGCTGTCACTATAGCAGGTCCTTGTATTCGAATTCTACCTATCTGAGATTCTCTACTATAGCTTTTTAGAACGACTTCTTTGAGATTCAATAAAATTTCAAGTACATCTTCTCTAACACCAGTAATAGTTGAAAATTCATGATTTATTCCAGCAATTCTTACCGCTACAATAGCAGTGCCTTCTAAATCTGATAAAATAGTTCTTCTTAAAGAATTACCAACGGTAATACCTTGACCTTGTTTTAAAGGTTCTAAAGTAAAATGTCCATAATGTTCACGATTTCCTTCTATTTTTGACTCTATACATTCTATTTGAAAATGAGTCATTTAATTTCTAATTCCTTTTATTATATAATATAATAAACAAACTATAAAATATTTTGTTTAAAAATTAAACTCTTCGCTTTTTTGGTGGTCTACAGCCGTTATGAGGTACAGGTGTAATATCTTTAATTAAAGTAATTTCTATACCAGATGCTTGTAATGCTCTGATTGCTGTTTCACGTCCTGCTCCTGGGCCATTAACCATTACTTCTGTTTGTTTCATTCCTTGATCTAAAGCCTGTTTGGCAGCTTTTTCAGCTGCTGTTTGAGCAGCAAATGGTGTACTTTTTTTTGCTCCTTTAAAGCCACTAGCTCCTGATGAACACCAAGATATTATTTCTCCTTTTAAATCGGTAATTGTAATAATTGTATTATTAAATGTAGATTTAATATGAGCTATTCCATTAATTGCATTTTTTTTTGTTTTTTTATTAATTTTTTTTATTTGTCTTGCCATAATTTAAGATTTATTTAAATAAGATATCAAGTATTCTCTATTTACGAGGAGCTTTTTTCTTACCTGCCATAGTTTTTTTACTTCCTCTTCTTGTTCTTGCATTTGTTCTAGTTCTTTGTCCTCTTAAAGGTAAACCTAATTTATGTCTTTTGCCTCTATATGAACCTATCTCCATAAGTCGTTTTATATTTATTGATTCAATTCTTTTTAAATCACCTTCTATTTGGTATTTGTTATTTAAAATTTGTCTAATTGCAATGATTTCTTCATCTTTTAATTCATTTACGAGTGTATCTTGGCTAATATGAATTTTATTTAAAATTTCTTGAGATCGTGAAATATTGATACCATATATATAAGTTAGCCCTATTTCTATTCTTTTATTATTTGGTATATCTACACCAGCTATTCTAGTCATTTTTATTTTTTAAATGTAATGAGATTAAATCCTATGTTATTTTTTGGATTATTGATATTAACCTTGTCTTTGTTTATGTTTAGGATTTTCACAAATAACCATAACACGTCCATTTCTTCTGATAATACGGCATTTTTCACATATCTTTTTTACAGATGGTCTAACTTTCATTAATTTTATATTATTTATAATTTATACTTATATTATTCCATTATATTATCATACTGTTGAGAGATAATATATGTTTGTATTTGTTTTGCAGTATCAATAGCGACACTTACTAGAATTAAGAGTGATGTTGCACCCAGCCCTTTGAAAGATTCTATCTGAGTTATGTATGAGACTAAAGATGGTACTAAAGCTATTAAAAATAAGAATATTGATCCTATAAAAATTAATTTATTAAGAATTTTTCCTAAATATTTACTTGTATCTGATCCGGGTCTAATATTTGGAATACTGGCCCCCATTTTTCTTAAATTTTTAGCAATATCTTCAGGATTTAAGACAAGTAATGAATAGAAATAGCTAAAAATTATAATGAGTATACAGTATAGAGGTAAATACATGAAGCTACTAGGTAAAAAAAATGCTAAAATTTTATTAGTCAGAATATTCTTTAATCGGTTTGATAAATAAATAGGTAAAGTCATTGCTGCAGATGCAAATACAATAGGCATTACACCACCCTGATTAAGTTTTAAAGGAATATAGCTTTGAAGGTTTAATTCGTTACTTTTTCCTAATTGTCTAGCGGATACAATTAGAACTTTTCGCTTTCCTTCTTGTATTAAAATAGTAATCATTAACATTACTATAAAAAATGTAAGTAATAATAAAAAATTAGTTATAGTTTCTTTACTATAAATATTGATAGTATAGCTTTTTAAGTTTTTTGGTATACCGGATACAATATTTTGAAAAATTAATAAAGATGTGCCATTTCCGATACCATATTCTGTTATAATCTCTGAGAACCACATAATAATTATAGATCCTGTAGTTAAGGTTATAATACAATCAATAATAAAGTGAGAATTCCAATTAAATACGTATGGTTTTATCCAAATTGCAATTGCTGTACTTTGTATAAGTGCCCATACTAGTGTTAAATATCTTGTGATCTGTGTAATTTTTTTTCTACCGGCCTCTCCTTCTTCCTGTTGTAGATTTTCTAGTTCAGGTATGGTTTTAGTTAGTAATTGCATTATTATAGAAGAATTTATATAAGGTACAATTCCTAATGCGAATATTCCAACAGTTGAGAATCCACCACCTGAAAAAATATTTAAAAAATTAATTAGTCCATTTTGCCCAAAGCTATTATTAAATGTATTATGATCTATGCCTGGTATAGGTATAAAAATTCCTAATCTTGCTAATAATAGCATAAGCAATGTAATAAAAGTTTTTTCCTTTAATTTATTTACTGTTGACATATAATATAAACTATTAATAGTAATAGATTGTATAATTAGGTTTATAATAAGATGATTATATATAATATATGTTATCTGTTATATAGTTGTTCAACAGGAATATTTCTATTTTTTGCTGTTTCATTAAATGTTTTTAATTTTCCTAATGCATTAATAACTGCTCGAGCATTATTTAATATATTTCCAGAACGTAGTTGTTTTGCTAGAATATTTTTAACACCAGCAAGTTCTAATACAGTACGTACTGATCCACCAGCAATTACACCAGATCCTACTGCAGAGGGTCTAATTATTACTTTTGCTGCTCCTGATATACCATGAATTGGGTGTGGAATAGATAATGATTTTGTTAAAGGTATATTTATTAAATGTTTTTTCGCATCTGTAACACCTTTTTTTACAGCTCCAATTACATCACTAGCTTTTCCAATACCAACACCTATTTGCCCGTTTGTATTACCTACTACAAGTATGGCCTTAAAGCTTAGTTTTTTACCACCTTTAACAACTTTTGTAACTCTTTTAACTTGCACAACTCTTTCTTCCCAATTATGGTCTTGTTCTTTATTTTTTAAATTCTTTTTTTTGATAGCCATTATATTTTTTGATTATTAAAAATTTATACCTTGTTGTCTAGCAGAATCTGCTAATGCTTTTATTCGTCCATGATATAAGTTTTTACCACGATCAAAGACAACTTTATTAATACCTATTTCTTTGGATTTAATAGCAATATCTTTACCAACTAGTGCTGCTGTTTTACAATTCGAAGATGAATCTATATAGGGCCGTATTAATGGTGATAGACTAGAGCTGCTTACTATAATAGTATTATTAATATCGTCTAAAATTTGTGCATATATATGTTTATTAGATTTAAAAACATAAAGACGAGGACGATTATATCTACCTTTGATTTTTTTTTCATATATTTATATAAAATTTTTATTTTCCTGCTTTTCCAACTTTGCGACGAATATTTTCATTGCTATATCTAATACCTTTACCTTTATATGGTTCGGGTGGTCTAACTTCTCTTATTTTTGCTGCTATTTGTCCTACCACTGTTTTATCAATACCATATATTATAATATTGGTATTATTTTCAACAATTATTTTGATATTGTCAGGTGGTTTAATAGTGATAGTGTGACTGTATCCTACGTTTAATATTAAATTCTTTCCTTCCATTTGAGATCTGTAACCAACACCTTCGATATGTAACTTTTTAGAAAAGCCTTCAGAGACTCCAATTACCATATTATTTATAATTGTTCTTGATAATCCATGTAATGCTTGTGACTTTTTGCTATTATTATTTTGAGTAAGTTGTAACGTATTATTTTTCTGTTCAATATTAATTAATTTAGATAATTTATATGATAATTTTCCTTTAGGTCCAATGATAGATATATCAAGGTTTTTAATAGTAGCAGTTATTTGATTTGGTAGATAAATAATTTTTCTTCCAATTCTAGACATGGTGGATATTTTTCCTTTTTTTTAAATTTACCAAATATAGCATAATACTTCGCCGCCTAATCCATAATGTCTTGCATTACGATCAGTCATTACACCTTTAGATGTTGAAATAATTGCTATGCCAATACCACCTAAAACTCTTGGAAGTTCTTTATGGTTGGCATAAACTCGTAAGCCAGGTTTACTAATTCGTTTTAGTGCGGTGATAACAGATAGTTTATGTTTACCTTTATATTTTAATGATATTAATAAATATTGTCTGAAGTTTTCTCCAATTTCTTCAAATTCAGCAATGAAACCTTCTTCTCTTAATACTTTTACTATATTTTTTGTCATTTTTGTTGCAGGCACTTGAACGATTTGGTGTTTTGCTAAGTTTGCATTTCGAATACGAGTTAACATATCTGAAATTGTATCATTAACCACTTTTTTTACTCCATGTATTAATTATGAATTATTTCTCAAAGGGCATACCAAATTTTTTTAAAAGAGCAAGACTCTCTGAATCATTTTTTGCAGTTGTTACTATTGCAATATCTAACCCTCTAATTTTGTCAATGTTGTTATACTCAATTTCAGGGAAAATTAATTGTTCTTGTAAGCCTATATTATAATTACCATGCCCATCAAAGTTTTTTAAGTCTAATCCTCTGAAATCTCTTATTCTAGGTAAAGATAAATTAATTAATTTATTAAGAAAATCATACATTTTATCCTTTCTTAAGGTAACGCTTAGACCCACAGGAACATTTTCTCTTATTTTAAATCCAGCAATAGCTTTCTTAGATCTTGTAACTATAGGTTTTTGTCCTGTAATTAAAGTTAATTCTTTAATACTATTATCTAATGATTTAGCATTTTGTGCTGCTTCACCAAGACCTCTATTTAATGTAATTTTTGTTATCTTTGGAATTTCATGTATATTACTATAATTAAATTCTTGTAATAACTCATGAGAGATTTTGTTTTTATAAAGTTTCTTAAATGAATTTTCCACAGTTAGTTATTTTTTAATTATTGATGATATTTTTTTACATTAGAAACATGTATAGGTACTTCTATTTCTATGATTTTTCCATTCTCACCCTCTTTTTTTGGTCTTAAATGTTTTTTCGCTAGATTGATATTTTCTATAATTATTTTATTTTTTTTAGAAATTATTTTTTTTATCTTACCTATTGCACCTTTAGATTTACCAGTGATAATTTTGACTGTTTCCCCTTTTTTTATATTTATTTTATATTTGTTTTTTATTTTTTTAAGCATTATACGACCTCTGGTGCTAATGATATTATTTTAGAAAAACTTTTATCACGTAATTCTTTGGCAATTGGACCAAATACTCTTGTACCTCTTGGGTTATTTTCTTGGTTTATAATAACAGCAGCATTTTCATCAAAACGAATATTCATACCATCATGGCGACGTAAGGTTTTTTTTGTTCTAACAATGACAGCTCTAACAACATCTGATCTTTTCACTGTCATATTTGGGGATGCATCTTTTACTACTCCAATAATAATATCTCCTATATATGCATAAGAAGGATTGCTAGTGCCTAAAATACCTATACACATAATTTTACGAGCACCACTATTATCAGCAACATTTAAATAGCTTTGAGTTTGTATCATGATTTGTGAATTTTTTCTATGAATTTCCAGTGTTTATTTTTACTAAGAGGTCTGTGTTCTTGTATTTTAACAATATCTCCTAAATTGCATGAATTATTTTCATCATGTGCATAATATTTATTAGTTCGTGTAATAATTTTATTATATCTTTTGTGTGCTATTTTTGTTTTAACAGTAACAATGATAGTTTTATTCATTTTATTGCTTGTTACTATTCCTATATTTTCTTTTTTAGGCATATTTATTTAATTATGTTTAAATGTTTCTAGTATTAAAAGTTGTGCTAGTTCACGTTTTTTATGTTTCAAAGTATGTGGTTTTATATTTTGTTTAGTTGCTTTTTTTAACTTTAAATAGAATATTTCTTTTTTTAATTCAAGAATCTTTTTATTTATTTCTGCAGTTTGTAAATGATGATAATTATTAATATTTGGTAAAGTCATGTTTTTCATTTTTTATTATAAATTTTGTCTTTACAGGTAGTTTGTATGATGCAAGTTTCATTGCTTGTTGTGCGGCTTGTTTAGTTACTCCAGTAATTTCAAATAAAATATGTCCTGGTTTTACAACTGCAACCCAGTATTCAGGAGCCCCTTTACCTGATCCCATTCTTGTTTCAGTAGGTCTTGCAGTAATAGCTTTATCTGGAAATACACGAATCCATAGTTTTCCTCCTCTTTTAACATATCTTGTTATTGTTCTTCTTGTTGCTTCAATTTGCCTAGAAGTTAACCATACAGGTTCTAAAGTTTGTAAAGCATATTGTCCAAAAGCAATTTTATTACCTTTACTTGCTAGACCTTTCATTCGTCCACGATGTGGTTTTCTAAATTTTGTTTTTTTTGGACTTAACATAATTATCTAAATGATTTTTTACTAATAGTATATTAATATATATATTATTTTTATTTTTCTCCTTTAAAGAGCCATATTTTTACTCCTAAGATACCATAAATGGTATGAGCTGTTTTATATGCATAATCAATATCTGCTCTAAGTGTCTGCAATGGAACTCTTCCTTCTCTTACCCATTCACTACGTGCAATTTCAGCACCATTTAATCTGCCAGATACTTGAATTTTAATACCTTTAATATTAGCTTTTTGTGATCTTTGTATAGTCTGTCTTACAGCGCGACGAAAAGCTATTCTTTTTTCTAATTGCTGTGCAAGAAATTCAGCTATTAATGTTGCTTCTTTATCTGGTTCTGTTATTTCTATAATATTAATACGTATTTGTTGACTATTATTTAATTTATATTTAATATCTTTTCTTAAATTATCTATACCTGTTCCCATTTTACCTAAAATGATACCAGGTCTCGCAGTATGTATTGATATTTCAACTTGATCTATTTTTCTATCTATACGGATTAAACAAATACTTGCGTTATTTAATTCTGATTCAATATATGATCGAATTATATAATCTTCTTTTAAAAAATTGGGGTATAATTTCATTTTAGAAAACCAGGAAGATTTGTGTGTCTGAGTTATTCCTATCCGAAAACCTAATGGATGTGTTTTTTGTCCCATTTTATACCTTTTAATATATTATTTGTATTTATTTACCAATTGTTATTATAATATGGCATGTTGGTTTATGTATTGCAAATGCTCTGCCTTGTGCTCGTGGTTGAAATCTTTTTAATGTTGGTCCCTCATTTGCAAAAGCTTGTTTAATGACTAAGTCATTCTCTTGTATATTAGTATTAATTGCGTTATGATAAGCTGATTTTAATATCTTTTTTATAGTTTTACATGGTTTATATGGCATGAAGTCTAATACAAGTAATGCTTCTTGATATTTTTTACCTCTGATTTGATTTAATATTCTACGTGTTTTATGTGTTGATAAACGTAAGTATTTCCCAATAGCTTTAACTTCTTTTTGATTACTTGTCATTTTTTCTATATTTTATTTTCTTGTTTTACGGTCACCTTTTATATGGCTTCTGAAAGTTCTTGTTGGGACAAATTCTCCAAGTTTGTGACCAACCATTTGGTCAGATATAAATACTGGAAAATGTTGTCTTCCATTATGTACAGCAATTGTATGTCCTACCATATCAGGAATTATGGTTGATGCTCTAGACCATGTTTTAATAGTCTCTTTTAAATTTTTATTATTTAATTGTATAATTCTTTTTAATAATTTATATTCTATGTATGGGCCTTTAAATAATGATCTTGACATTGTGGATTTAAATAATTTATTTACGACGACGTAATATATAACGGTTACTATATTTTTTATTTTTCCTAGTTTTCATTCCTAATGCTGGTTTGCCCCATGGTGTTACTGGATGAGTTTTACCGATAGGTGAACGTCCTTCACCGCCACCATGTGGATGATCAATTGGATTCATAACCACTCCTCTAACTCTTGGTCTTTTACCTAGCCATCGGTTTCGTCCAGCTTTACCTATTGTAATATTATTTGCATCAATATTACCAACTTGACCGATAGTAGCATAGCATTCTTTTCTAATCATTCTTACTTCACTTGAAGGTAGCTTTAATGTAATAAATTTACCTTCTTTAGCAACTATTTGAGCATATGTTCCAGCAGCTCTAACAATTTGTCCTCCTTTATTTGGAGTTAATTCAATATTATGTACAGCTGTTCCTAAAGGTATCGATTCTAAAGGTAATGCATTGCCTAGTTCTATTGGCACAGATGGACCAGATATAACTTTAGATCCAAGATTTAAAGACCTAGGGTGTAAAATATATCTTTTTTCACCATCTATATAGTGTAATAATGCTATTCTAGCATTTCTATTTGGATCATATTCAATACTTGCAACTTTAGCTTCTATATTTAATTTATTTCTTCTAAAATCAATTAATCTATAACGTTTTTTATGTCCACCCCCTTTATAACGTGAGGTAATAATACCTCTATGATTATGTCCTTGAGAACGGTGATTTTTTTTTAGTAAAGATTTCTGAGGCTTATTTGAAGTTATTTCTGTAAAAGTTGAAACGGTTCTATTTCTTGTTCCAGGCGTATAAGCTTTATATAGACGGATAGTCATATTATTAATATAGTAGTATTGTTTGATTAATTCTCTGGAAATAAATTAATTGTATATTCTTCATGAAGCTTGACTATTACTTTTTTGTAAGATGTTTTATTACCAATAAATTTACCTACTCGACGTTTTTTTGGTGGTATATTAAGACTATTAATATTTTTTATACTTACATTAAATATATATTCAATTGCTTTTTTTATATCGGGCTTATTTGCTCTACGTGATACAGCAAAACAATATTGATTTTCTTCTATAAGTTTTGTTGTTTTATCTGTTATAATAGGATATTTTATTAATTCAATAAGTTGTCTTTCAGAAATTATCTTAGTCATTATATCGTGTGTGAATTTTATTTAATGCATCTATTGTAATTAATAATCGATCGGCTTTTATTAAAGCGAGTATATTTAATTGGTCAGCAGAAATAAGTTCTATATTAATTAAATTACGAATAGATAAATATAAATTCTTATTTTTTTGATTAACTATAATTAATAGTTTTTCTTTTTTTGTTATATCTAAGCCAAAGTTGTTAATTAGTTTTAATACAAGTTTTGTACTTGGTGTATGAAAATAATCATTAATATTTTCAGTTATTATAGTTTTTTTAAATTTATTATATATTAGTGTTCTTAATGCCAGTTGTTTTTCTTTTTTATTTATTTTTGTTATATATTTCTTTTTCCTAGGCCCAAAAATAACTCCGCCTCCTTTCCATAGTGGAGATCTTATTGAACCAGCTCTAGCTCTACCTGTACCTTTTTGCTTCCATGGTTTTTTTCCACCACCTCTAACTTCACTACGAGTTTTTGTATGAGCATTTCCTTGTCGTTTAATATTTAATTGTCTTACAAGTGCTCGATGTACAATATACATCCCTTTTTCATCTTTATTTTTAATTTTAAAAATGATTTTTTTACTACTTTTTTCTAAATTTTTTTCAGTAATGATACTATATGTTAATTCTTGTTTTATAATCATTTATTTATTCTTTATTTATACGCATAATACTACCAGATTTACCAGGTACAGAACCTTTTACAATAATAATATTTTCTTCTATATTAATATCTATAATTTTCAAATTTTTGATAGTGATTTTATTTCCTCCCATACGTCCAGCCATTTTTTTTCCAGGGAATACTCTTCCCGGTGTTGTACCTGCTCCTATAGAACCAGGTTGTCTATGGTTTTTAGAGCCATGTGACATAGGGCCTCGACTAAAATTATGTCTTTTTTGATATCCAGTAAATCCTTTTCCAACACAATTTCCTGAAATATTAATTAAATGACCTATTTTAAATTCATTGACATTAAGAATTTTTCCTATTTTAAAATTTTCTACTGAACTAACTCTATATTCACATAAGTATTTGAGATTTGGGGCTCCAGCTTTTTGTAAATGACCTATTTCAGCTTTTGTTAGCTTATTAGAATTAACTTTTTCGTATCCAATTTGAATTGCATTATAACCATCTGATTGTATATTTTTTATATTTGTAATAATACATGGACCTAATTGTAGAACAGTTACTGGTATCGCACTACCTTTATGATCAAAAATTTGAGTCATACCAATTTTTTTTCCTAACAGACCAATTGACACAATATGATTGCCTCCAAGTTCTGAGAGATTTTTGCGCACAAGCAGCTTTTCTTAATAAGCATTTCCATTATCTGTTAATTTACTAAAATTTTCAAGTTCAAACATCATTTTTATTATACAATGTACGGAAAATACGACTTTATTTATATAATTATTTATTTAATG